TTTCCAATTTGGAAGATCTTTCGGGGGAGCCGGGTTACTAAAATGAATAAAAAAAGAGTTCTGCACCACGAACTTTGTACCGCGTACAGCACTTATATGGGCTCTCAAAAATCACGTAGTAGCGAGTGGCGAAAGGGAATGGGAAGAAAAAACGAAAGAAAGGAAATGAATCTTGCCTATATCCCACCTATCCACTCCTTAAGATCGGAGTGTTGGGTTTTCAAACAACTAACTTGAATTTTTGGATATGTATGAAGGATTCATATTTTTTGTTTGAATGAGAAGAGGCACCATAGAAACAAAGAAAAAAGAAGACGAAACAGCATCGAATTCTTTTCTTTCCCTATACTACAACAAGAAAGGGAGGTATATCTCTAGATACCTAGATGGAGAAGTATGAGTCGTGGTCTAGACTAGTAACCAATATGTCTGATAATCCATATCGAATTTTTATGAGTATCTATTAGTAACTAGATGCCAGGAACCAGATTTGAACTGGTGACACGAGGATTTTCAGTCCTCTGCTCTACCAGCTGAGCTATCCCAACCCTTCCCGACATATCATACCCATCCTACTCGATGGATTAGGTCTCTGTCAATTCAAATGAAAGAGAATCAAAAAGCATTACAAATTACAAAGTCTTATCCAGGGAATTGCTGAGATCGTCAACAAGAATACTTTGTAAGTTTCATTGAATTAAGAATCATGATATGTACTGTGAATGATTCAAACAGGGGTTCCTTACTTAGAGATGTTCTTTTGTATGTATATCGTACATCTCAAGGACTTGTGATAACAGAGGAGCATTTCTGCTCCGATCCAGGTGACAAAGTGTAGAGTGAATCAGAAACATATTGTGGAATGGAACCGCGGATGAAAAAGAGGATAGAGTTAGGGGGATGGGCCTTTTTTTTTTAGTGTGATTGGGGATAGAGGGACTTGAACCCTCACGATTTCTAAAGTCGACGGATTTTCCTCTTACTATAAATTTCATTGTTGTCGGTATTGCTATTGACATGTAGAATGGGACTCTATCTTTATTCTCGTCTGATTAATCAGTTCGTTAAAAGATCTATCAGACTATGGAGTGAATGATTTGATCACTGAATTTGTGGGGATCGATTCACAATAATGCTTACATTTTTCATATAAAATAAAAAAAGAAGGATTCGGGGAGGAATTAATATGAATCGTTTGATATTTCAGTATACGTCTGTAGCTAGGTTCATCCTTCATCCCTTCCTTGGAAAGATTCCTCTAGCAACGCAGTCTACCCCATTCGTTAGAATAGCTTCCGTTGAGTCTCTGCACCTATCCTTTTTGGATTCTTGTTTTCAGAACCCCCCTTTTTTCTGAAAACAGGATTTGGCTCAGGATTGCCCATTTTTGATTCCAGGGTTTCTCTGAATTTGAAAGTTATCACTTAGTAGGTTTCCATACTAAGGCTCAATCCAATCAAGTCCGTAGCGTCTACCAATTTCGCCATATCCCCCTTTTTTGTTTTGAAACTAGGATCTCCTTCCCCCTCTTTCTTTTCTTTCTCATTCTTCTTTCATTTTTGCTTATACCGTAACCTTTGAATTCATTAGATAGGATTCTTTCTATATCTAAAAAGTTTATCCGTTTACTCCTATTTGATTTCTTATGTTTTTATCTATCTTTATCTATCGGAGAACGGGTATTTAGTCCAATCAGAAATGATTCTAGCATTGATGAATCCGCAATTCAACATGGATGGATCTATACCACAGAATAGATACCTCTCTTCTTCTCATTTTTAATGCGCGGTTTTTCATACTTGAACGGTCGATTCTTTATTGTCTTATCGCTCTGAATGAAACCAGAAGAATGTCTCATTTTTTTCTGTTCTATATTGTATCCTTAATTATCTTGATTCTTTATAAGCCTATTCGTATAAATAGGCATATAAATTAAATAGGCATATAAATAGAAAATAAAAAGAGAAATTCGATTGATTTTGATTTCAATTGAGAAAGGATATAAAATTCTATTTGAGATTTCTTGTTAGAGAAGATTCATTCTGAATTCGATTTCGATTATTTCTTCTTTCTATATGCTAGATGCTAGAGGATTTCTGACTAGCTAAGATCCTGGCAGTTTGCGGAATTCCTATGCAAAATTTCTGTTATGTGAGCCCGCTTAGCTCAGAGGTTAGAGCATCGCATTTGTAATGCGATGGTCATCGGTTCGATTCCGATAGCCGGCTTTTTTATTTGTTCGATTTGCTACTTTAAAAACATGAATGTCTCCTTGACACGAAGGAATGAACTATTGAAAAGACTTCTTTACCGTCTTTCAAAAAGTAACTGATTTAGTATGTCGTAAGAACTTCCAACTATGAATAAAAAACAAAAGCTTCGAGCAGTTAGGAACAAATCAAGAAAAGTAGACTTGCTATATATACCAAATACCAAAGAGTCTGAATATTGATACAATTCATCTCATTCTTCTTTGTAGTACAGTACTTCAGTAGATTTTGCTTCGTTTATCATTTAGTTCAGTCTTAATTTAGGTTTATTCTTTCAATTGAATTTTCAATAAAAAAAAGGAGTCTTTATGTCTCGTTACCGAGGGCCTCGTCTGAAAAAAATAAAGCGTCTGGGGGCTTTACCGGGACTAACTAGGAAAGTGGCTAAATTCCCCTCCGATCGTCAAAAGAGAAAGAACAACAAAAAATTTGAATCTTGGAAAAAACCTGAATATCGGAATCGTCTAGAGGAAAAACAAAAATTGCGTTTTCATTATGGTCTGGGAGAGCGACAATTGCTTAAATACATTCGTATCGCTGGAAAAACGAAAGGATCAACAGGTCAGGTTTTACTACAATTACTTGAAATGCGTTTGGATAACATAATTTTTCGATTGGGTATGGCTTCGACCATTCCTGGGGCCCGGCAATTAGTGAATCATAGACATATTTTAGTTAATGGTTGTCTAGTAGATATCCCAAGTTATCGCTGCAAACCCCAAGATATTATTACAACGAAGGATAAACAAAAAACCAGAGCTCTCATTCAAAATTCTCTTGCTTCATCCTCCCAGAAGAAATTGCCAGAACATTTGACTCTTCACTCATCCCAATATAAAGGAGTAGTCAAGCAAATAATAGCTCGTCGTCGAGTTGGTTTGAAAATCGAAGAGTTGCGAGTTGTAGAACATTATTCCCGTCAAACTTGAACCTAACTAAAACTAAAAGAACAAAACTTAGGAAATTTTGGCCCCCTTTTCGGCAAAATAAATCGACCTAAGATAGGGGGGTTTTCCAGTTATGTATCATAAACAGATCGGCAAGGGTAGTTGCATTCCTTGACCGCTCTTTCCAGTATTTTTCCGTACTACAAAACTACAAAAATGAGTAATCTAGAATCTATATCAAAGAAAGATCCACTTGCTGGAAGTATTCGTTGTTATTTGATTTGATACATTGTGGTCAATAAGGTTCGTAAAGTCCGTGAAGGGGCGGAAAGAGAGGGATTCGAACCCTCGGTAAACGAAAGCCTACATAGCAGTTCCAATGCTACGCCTTGGACCGCTCGGCCATCTCTCCTACAAAATATGATGTTCTGATTATGGCCTAGAAACCCGGTGAATCGCGAATGCGAAAATACATATACATATGATGTATCATTCACCATTCCTGTATTTTCTAAACTCAACTAGAAAAACTATGAATGTTCCTTTGGTCGTTTTGGGAGTACTGATCCAACGGATCAAACTGATTCAGGCACTTTGAACCCGGATTTCTAGGATGGTCCGGGTCCGACAAGTACTCAAATTCTTGAGACTGATCAATATTATCCCACAGTTGACCGAGTTCGTGGTACTCTCTCGTAATTTCATTCTCTTTTTTTTCACGTTCTGCTCTTGGGTTGCCCCGCAACCTAAGGCCCCCATACCATTCACTACTAGGACTATGCCTTCGGAATTCAGGGACTTCCGGGAAGAGTATTCAGGGAAAGTACACAAAACCTTTGGAATAGTTCATCCAATGAATCACCGTACCGAAAACGTGGATTCTCAAGGCAGACCTAGACCTGAAAAAGGGAAAAGAACTTACTTTTTGGGCTAACACCTTCCTCTTTACGGTTGAACCCACACAACCGCGACATCGATGAGGGTCCTCTCGATCAGCGAGACCAGTCCCAGATTCTATGGAAACAAAATTAATTGCGCCCTTGCCTCCGAGCTGGCACGAACCAAAAGCCAGTTGGGCGGCTTAGCCACGTTATGGCTATATACTCAAAGAGAACTCGTAAGCTCTCGTGATTCATACCGAGAGCTCTCTATAACGATCAAAGATGCGGAGAAACAGGTTTGGTTTCCGGGTTCCAGGACAATTCTGCCACTCTGCAGGAGAAAAATCTCCGCCTGCATGAGGAAAACCTCCACCTCCGGGAAAAACAGAAAACCCTCGAAAGTGGTCGGTTATAGTTGGAGAGCCAGGTTGGGTTCCTGGACAATGACAATTCTGTCATTCTGCATGAGGAAAACCGCCACCTCTGGAAAACCCAGAGAACCCTCCAAATTGAGCTAGTAATGCAAAATTATGAATTATCGGAGAACAATTTGAAAATAAGAAGGTTAGAGGAAACCCAGGCAGACTTAAAACTGAAAAAAAGCTCTGGAGTCATACCTGGAGTCATACGTTGATCATGCGCCTGAGGTTCCGTGGAAGTGGAAGGAAGAATAACCCTAACCAAGAGAAAAAGAGAGCTCTGCGATATAGATCTGACGCATCAATGCAAACACTTCGAAATAGCAACTTTTTTCTCAAAGTCAAAGAAAGATTCGTGGCTCGGGGGATAAAAAAAACATGCATTTTTTGATCCCCCGAGTCTTTTTTGTGTGATTTCGTACTATCCAATTCCTTTGTTTGTGGGATTCTTTTCCCACGAGAGGTAATGAGAAGAATTAGGGAGTGGATTGTGAACTATGCCTAGATCACGGATAAATGGAAATTTTATTGATAAGACCTCCTCAATTGTAGCCAATATCTTATTACGAATAATTCCAACAACTTCAGGAGAAAAAGAGGCATTTACCTATTACAGAGATGGTGCGATTTGATTCTGTTTATTTATTTACCATTCTTAAGTCTTACGCGCGAGAAAGGCACATGATTCGGGATAGAACGAAAACATATTTTTATATATTATCTTAAAAGAAACCTGAAAGAAACCTACGCTTCGTGAAGGTGAAGTTTGAAAATAGAACAATTCCTTCTATCGTGTATCCCCGAGTGATGCAGCCTCAGATGCTTCCATTTTCAATTTGAGTATTGAGCGAAAGGTTCTACCTATAGGTTCTTACAAGTCAATCCTACTCCATTAGTACCAATAGGCGGCATAGAGGAAGAAGCACTACACCTAGGAATCAACAACAGGAAAACTTGAGTTATAACTTGCCCCCTTTTCCTTATCGGGATCGGGACTAACAAACAAGAGTGGTTGGGACAACAAACATCCATCTCGTTCGTATTTTGGATACCCGTAGAACCATCGAAGTCCGTTGAAGTGACTCATTCCTAGAAATAGGAGGCGTTGAGGACAAAGAAATTGTTGGAGTTACCTTTTTTTTCTATCTACCACCAATACGCTGGATGTTCAGAAAAGGCCTCTTGCAGGAAGGCTGGCTAGAGATTTCTTCTAAAAATACTAGCCCCTGCCAGTTCATAATGAGAATCTTGCAATATCTTTTTTTTGATTTCATGGATTCTTATCATTCATTATGTACAGAAGGGAGGAGCCGTATGAGATTGAAATCTCATGTACGGTTCTGGAACGGGGATTATTTGAATAGAATGAACAACCGTAACGGATGTCAGCTCAATCCGAAGGAAATTATGCGGAAGCTTTACATAATTATTATGAAGCTACGCGACTCGAAATTGATCCCTATGATCGAAGTTATATACTCTATAACATAGGCCTTATCCACACAAGCAACGGAGAACATACGAAAGCTTTGGAATATTATTTCCGGGCACTCGAACGAAACCCCTTCTTACCACAAGCTTTTAATAATATGGCCGTGATCTGTCATTACGTGCGACTATCTCCACTATAGAAAGAGGGAAAGAAAGATCCAATCCGCCAGTAAATACTAGAACGAAATATAGGCTTTCTACATATTTATCGTACAAAGCAACGATTTTTATTAGCTGTAGCAAAGAAAGAGACTTCATAGAAGCCAAAATAGGAAGAAATAAATATGCCTATTAAAGACTCGATTCTATGGATAAAAGTTCTAATTGATGGGGGAAGCGCCGTAAAGATCAATTAGTGAGGGTTTGGGCCGATACAATAAGAACTGCTTTACTTATGTCATGATATGAGATAAAAGTTAGGAATCCACTTATGTAATAGAGTCGATCCACTAAGGTATTCAGCAGCGGTGTAGTATCAGATCCCAAAGAGAGTAAGTCCTTTCTTTCTTAGGGAGGAAAAAAAGTCTTTTTCAAAGATTCTATATAAAATAAATTTCGATATGAAACCGAGATAGTTACCTTTCAGAAAATGCTAATGATAACAGAGATGTCTATGCTTCATTTTTCTGAAGGTGGGAAAAAAGAGAAAACTGAATTCGAAATGAAATCCAAATTCACGTTTGAAGCTCATGGAAATGTATGTAATTAACCTTAACCCGAGAAACAAAACAAAAATGGGATTGATTTACGAGAAATCTTATTTAATTAGTCTAGGGAAGATTAAGATGGGATACCCAAATAATTGACTGCTGAGGCTGAGCCGTATGAGTTAGGAAACTCTCAAGTACGGTTCTAAGGGAAGGAATTAACCCACCTATTCTGACCGAGGAGAACAGGCCATTCGCCAGGGAGATTCTGAAATTGCGGAGGCTTGGTCCAATCAAGCTGCTGAGTATTGGAAACAAGCTATAGCGCTTACTCCAGGGAATTATATTGAAGCGTATAATTGGTTGAAGATCACGAGACGCTTTGAATTTGAATAAGAACACTCTCTTTTTTTTGTTTCTTGGATCCATCCGTAAAATCCAATAGATCATTCCTCTGGGAAGAGCTAATCACGGAATTTTATTATATCCCTTCTAATTCTAAGATCGTTCTATTTCGTCTGATACCTCGTAGCGATAAACGCTACCCGACAGAATCTATCCCTATCCGCTATTCAAACTCAAAAACAGTCCTTTGAATGATTCAATTTCAATATGGATACCAGGATATCTTTTATGAATGACTAATGAAATGAGTGCTCCGATGATTTGGAAAAGAGGACTCGTCATATGTTCTGTGTAAGAGAAATCGAGGAAGTAGTTCTATCTAGGCAGTTATCCATTGAGATATGAATACCCTAGCATTGCACCAAAAAATCTTTTTTGTGTCAAGTCGCAGGTTTCCAAGCTTCCAAAGGTCCGTTGAGCGCCTCAGGGCTATGTCATAATAGATCCGAACACTTGCCCCAGATCGACTTCCCGATCATAATTGTTCTAGTAAATAACTA